CCTCCTCATGCGAAGCTGATTCTCGAACAAGAAGAGCGGTAAGAGCAATAGGGGATTTGCCTCCAACTTGGCCTGGGATACCTTGATTATCTAGCTATTTTATGTTTAAAAGAGCGGATTCTCGGCATCAATGCCATTCCTAGACCTGGATATCACTCTTATTGAATCCCTGGGCCTTCGACACCTTGTACCAGGAGCGGATTCAATGCCATGCTTCCTTATGCGTCCTCCTGGGGATCTTCATACAAAATTGAGCCACATTCTTATCTTAGGAAATAGAACAGAACCTTTGTTCACATTTTAAGTCGAACTACCCTTAGCTAGTCTTATCCCCTTCCTGTCTCATAGCCTTTTGCTTGCCTAGATTGCCTTATATAGGATAGTTATCGTCTTGTCCGAATCGAATCTATGCCATCGTCGACTATTAACTGTAAATCTTCATAGTCAATTGAGCCGCTCGAACAAGAAAACCTTTCGAAAATTACTTCTCGCCTCCCGTATTCCATTCCCCCAGGCCATCTCTTTTCCGCTTTAACTGGTATTGGTGATTGGTCTTTCCTGGTTTTTTTAGTGTTAATCTCATTAGCTAAAGAATCATTTGCTATGCTGCTTTCTTTCAGAATATATAATAGAGCTAGACTAATTGATTCCATTAGCCAATAGTAGTTTCCTAGTCTATATCCAAAAAATCTAGCGCATCTTTGGTAATGCAAATGGAAATTCTCGTTATGATGGATCATCTCGCTTTTTCTTTGCAGTTACTGGTTGGTGGATAGGGCGCTTATCCCCGTCTTCTTTCCTGTAAAGAAAGATCCTGCCCTTGAGCAATACAGTCCTACCGTCCCACCTCCCTTCCAGCTCTTCTTGTTCGATACCGCTTCCCCTCCTTGTACCTCTCTTACCGCTCTTATGGATCAATCGGTCGAGCTGTATCGGTCAACTGTAGGAAACTGGCCAATTGCTGTCAACTGGTATCAACCACGAATCTTTTGTTTGCTTTGTTTACAGCTGGCCTGGTCTTACTTAAATAGGAGTTCGCTAGCTCAATCAGTGCGCTGGAGTTCCGTCCTTTAAGCCAGGGAAGCGCTCTTCGGGCTGAGGTCCAATGTCCGAAATCAAATTCTGGATGTCGGGCCGGATTGTTCCCTACTGAGAAAGGGGAGAACCGGCCGCTTCGGATGAATTATTTTCGGTATACCAGTGAGAGATCTGTTCCGATGGCCTCTGGTCACTGTCAAAGGCGCTTTCTCGAAGCCTTTTTTTTTTTTTTTTAATCCTTAGTCTGGCATTTTCTATTTCAATTCAAAAGATGTCCGCAGCGGCGATCGCTCCTCCGATTGACTCGTTCAAGTGGTAGTCATAGGACACCTTGGTCATACACCATAGAATAGATAGAGAAAATATCCCGGCGAAACGTAGTCAGGATGAGCCCACCTATCCCGAGAAGGGGGCCTTTCTTAGCTTTCATTCCTGCTTTCAAGCCCATTTGGTTTGGTTTTCTTTAGTATATATCCAAAGTAGATACACCTAAGCGGGAATTGCCCCTACGAGTCTTGTTTTTCTAGCGTGAACTTGATGTACTCATCAATGACATCTTGGGACTGATCCTTTCGGGGTTGTTGGTATGGCAGGCGTCGACTTCACGGCCTATGCCAAGGATCCTCCTGAAATCTATTCCTTCCTAATGCTTTAGTTAACCAAAGCGCTAACCCCTTCCTTAAAATTAAATATCTTATCGGCTTCCCCAATTATCTCTCCTCCTTGTCTATTCTGGAAAGTTACTTTGACCCAGTCTCTTTCCGTATAGGGGAAGGAAAGGCTCTCGCAGTAGTTGTTCTATAAGGGCTTTCATTAGCGTGAGAAGGCAGTGAAAGGGTATTGAGCTACGAATGCTTATACAGGGCAACTATAGGGCTTATAGAGAATGAGAGGGGCTCACTTGACAGAGTGCCGAGCATTGTTCGTCGTGCTAGTTCCGCTACTCCAGTTACAGTGGTAAACGAAAGCGTTGTTAATTTCTTTTAGGATAGATCTTTTTAATCGTTACGATAGTGCTACTCAAATAGAATCTTTGCCTTATCCTATCCGGATCTATCAACTTTCTCAGTGAGTACGAAGAAGAAAAGGATTTCGTCGGACTAAGGACTGCTTTCGATGGCAATCCCTTCAAAAAAAGGGAATACGAAAAGAAGAAGCTGATGCTATTTGCTTTGAAAGGCTGGAAAGCCTATAAGTATAAATAATAACTCTGGGGAGCGAAGTCACTTCCGGGATTTTCGGATTAACTTCTTTTTGAGGGAAAGGAACAAGCAACGTGCAAGAAAACGGCTGCGCTAACGCGCCCCTTTATAAATCAAGTTCTTTCGCTCACTCCGTTGCTTGTTCTAACGCTCAGCTCAATCCGTTGCTTGTTCCTTTCCTCACTTGTGATGTGAAGCCGCATATAAAAAAGATAAATATAGAAAGTGTGCCGTGAGGATATCGAGATTGGGTTGGTGTTTTCAGTGTACCCTACTGTATCGAAACGAATGCATTGGATGGATGCCCGGGCATTGAGAAGGAAGGACGCTTTAAGAGGCGAAAGGCCATTGCCTTTGATAAGCCGAATGTCCTTGTACGATTACTTTGTATTGTGGCGTCCGCTAATCCAATAACGCGATCCGGGGATCTAAGTAGGGTGGCTTTGTTGTCTTTTTTTTTATCTATTACCGAAGCAAAATGAAAGGGCAACTGGCTTATCCCGGTGGCAAGCGGTTTCCATAAGGAGAATGGTTGGAGTTTTACTTTTTTTTAGCGAGATCTTTCTTTTAGTGGAGCTGTTCTCTTAGCTAAAGTCATCGTGGGCTGTCCTATTCTTTCGTCAGCTTCTTGTTCCGTTCGGGCAAGGATGGCAGCAGAGCTTTAGTCAAATAAGCCGCGGGAAGCAAAGGCACCAATAAATAGCTACATGGGTCGCATAGAAGCTTTAAGAGATAGGGGGCCATCCACCGAAGATGGCAAGACGGGAGCAAAAACGAGGTAGCTTATGCTTTTTTTTCATCCTCACTATCTGGTTTATAGTCGAATCTGGAGAATAGGAACTCATCACATTCTTCTTTTTGGTACGTTGTTATGAGCAGCTCTGGTGCTCAATCTTGGGTCTTAGGTGTCATGATAAAGAAAGTTCGGTTTGAATTCCCAAGCGGAAAGTCGTCTACTTGCAAAGTAGATGGGGTGATTCAGCGGCCCTTCCTGCGTCAACATACATCCAATGGCATAGAGTGATGCGTTAGTATGAACATGAACTCCTTATTATAATCCGGAAACCGAAGGATTGGGGCTGACAGCAAACACTCGTCTGCATGCTTAAAGGCTTCATCCTGTTCCGGTCCCCAACCATTATACCTTTCTTCTGCAATGATTCCATTCCGCGCTTCGCAAAGTGTTGAATGATGCGTCTAGCCTATGTGTCCCCAAAAAAAAGAAGGCGCTACGCCCGGCCCCCCTTTCACAGTAGATGAGATTAGGATGAAAGGGCTTGCTTTCATTAACATTCAGTGAAGGTGCATAGCTTCTTTGAATGTCCCGCCGATTGACTACTACATCTAGGGGCGGGACTGATCCCGAAAGAGAGGTCTTTCTTTCTGGTTATGAAATTGCTTAGGTTTAAAAGCAAGTCGATGATGCCATAAGTAAAAGGGGCGGGTGAGGCGAGAGTCCTTCACTGCACTCACTGGAGAGAAGGGATCATCTCCAATCTAGTTGTAAGGTCTTGTCCCTTTATTAGTAGCCAAAGTCTAAGCCCGCATAAAATTGTCGTCCGCTCGCTCTCTGTTCAACAAAGGCCATCGATATTTAATCATTTATACAAGAAAAATCTTCTGCCCAAGTCTCTATTCAATAATAAAACGAAGTGATTATTACATTTTTGTTTCTTGACGTGCTTAGAAAAAAAGAGAGATATGATTGGCACTAGAACACTTACGATAGACCCACCGAGAACACATTCACTACTGGGCATTTACATCTTGATGTGTTGCAATCTGGACATTGATCGATCTTGAGACTTCCCAGCAGCTATACAATCCGAATCGGCTACCAGTACAATTAATAGAAAGACCACTCGAGTTCTTGAGACCGGGGCAAATTGAAGTGCCGGTTGGCTATGAATTAATTAAAGAATAAGACGATTAGCTCTTTCTAGACTCTCAGGAAAGAAAGAAATAGAACGGGAAGTTCAGAGGCACAGACCCCTGTGTTAGCACACCAAGGCTTCTGGCTGATCTGGTTTCACTGGATAGTTTTGATTCCTATTCTAGTAATCCAATCCCTCATAAGCATATGATAGAAGCCCACCAAAGGAAGAGCAGGAGCATACTAGAATAGTGCTTCAAACCAGTCTTAAAACCTTTCCTCAAAAGTAAGAGGTGGCACTTTCAGAATAGAATATGCTGCTAGACTTTGCCTGCCATCTTACTAGAACAAAGATTCCTAGTTTAAAAGGTGCCTAGCCTTCTTTTGTAGCAAGAAGGTGCAGATGAAGTGAATCAGAAGCATCGACTGTGAGGGAATAGTCTCTTGCAAGAATAAGGTAATAGCCCTATTCTATTGACCTGGCTTTCTCCACTTACGGCAAGAGCGCGAGCCATGGATAGAATGCACAGTGAATCACTAGTAGCAGGAAGATGCCCACGGTTAGACATTTCACAGGAAAAAGAAGTGAGCAAATCAGCTCTTAGCAAGAACAAGGAAGAATGCGCGACTGGCTATCTCGAAATTATCTAAGAAAGAAGGAAGCTAGTAAGTAAAGGCCCTCGCCTTTCGGGTTTTTAGTGCACCTTCCCTTCTCTACTGCAAATAGCGTAAGTTGTTCACGAATAGGATTCATGGCGCATCGATATCCATATTTTTCCGGGTTCTTTCACTCCTAAATCATTTTAGGATGCTTACTATTCCTACTCTCGGGGTACGGCTAAGCCTAACTCTGCTTCTTGCGTGCTCAGAGGAAGTCTAACTGACAAGCCTTATTGGTCTTGCACACTAACTGAAGCATCCGCCTTTGTCTCTATCTCCACTGCTGGATTTAAAGACAGGAATAGCCTTTATCTTCATCTTCTATTTAAAAAGTTCCTTATTCTGATAGAATATCCTTTCTTTTTATGACCTTACTAAACCCCCTCCCCACTCACCTTATAAAATATCTGCCTCGAATGAAACTTTATCCCCGGAGTAGGTCGGTCATAAGAAATTTTTACTATCTAGTGTTAAGCATATGGTGCGGGACGGAGGGGTCCTCACTCTTTACAGCTGGCCGCTTTCAAGTCGATTCCTTAGGTTGGACTACTTATTTTCTATTTGCGAGGATTCAAGATTTTATCACAAGGAAATTTCGTCAAATGACTGACTTACCAAGTAAAGTCGTAACTTTCATCCACATATAGTTAAGTGTGCGACTGAGCAAGCAGTCTTCTTTCTATGTAGTACGATCAATTAAGCGCTGATTGGTAAAAAAGAAATTTTGTAGCTTGAAAAACGGGAGTTAAAAACCGCCCTATCCCCCAAACATGAGCCGAAAGCCTTTTTTATACGCTCATCAGGGATCAAGCTTGTCGAGAAAGTTTTCATTGTCCGGCTAGCCCTAGATCTTAATCTTTTTACTTGGTAGGGACAATTTTACTTTGAGGTAGAGTGACAGGATTCAACTTCTGAACACCTGGATCAAGTCCAAGGAAATGAGCCCTCTTTAGGAGGTAGTAACAACTTCTGGACCCATTGGTAAAGGAAGACTCCCTAGCTCGATTTTTGAACTCTTTTGTGTGCCCGCCGCCTTTCTTTAGTCTCTACCTGTGAATCGGTTTATCTGCAAAGGTTATTCCACCTAGGAAAAGTCCATCCAAAAGGAAAATACATGACTGAAGCGAAGCAGTAAAACCAATACAACTCGGGGCTTAGGATATGAAAAAGATCCCTCTGCTAGAAAAGAGTGAGTGCATTGAAGTCACTTAAAGGGACGAAGGGGTTGACCGGAGGAGATGACTTCCTTCTTTTTCCTTTTAGATCTTTTAGGAATAGATCTTTTCTTGGAAGGTCTAAGGTGACTGAGTAGCATAAGATATATCAGAGGGCTAAGATGGATGGATCCTATGGGCCCTGTGCCAAAAGAAATGTATATCTTGGACGGGCTGGATATGGTCTTTGTCACTTCGGTGTTTATGAGGGTTTCCTTTCCCCCATTCAGTGAACTTCGGTCGCTCCTGCTGGCTTCCCGTTACAAGCCTATGCCCACCTCCTCTGGCTACTGATTATGTGTTAGTCAGTCAGGTTCAGCAAACCACATCTGATAATCGAGGACGGGGCAGAACGGGGTCAGGGCTCCGGTCGTATTCTCGGTGCGAAGCCTTCTTCTTCTGTGATTTGTCAGGGGACATGTTTGCCACACACCTGAGCAATCAAATGTTATCATTGGTTTAATCTCTCGTATCAGGACGATCCTCTTGCACATCAGGTTTCAGCCATGTCGCTGAACTCTTCATAAAAAGTGAGATCTCGATGCAGGGGCCTGAACCTCGTCTTATACAGGTAATGCCAGGGCAGGGTTTCATTAATGAAAAGCAAAGCGGGTGGACACGTACGCAGCTTCGCCTTACTCTAACAAGTAAGCAAGTCAACTACCTTCGGATAAGAAAGTGATCGGCTGCAAGTGGTTATACAAGAGAAAGTAAAGTAAAAGTCTGATGGAACTATTGATCGCTACAAGGTTCGCGTGGTGGCCTTTGGCTACAAGCAGCAAGAGGGTAAACGACTATGATGAGACATTCAGTCCAGTTATCAAGATGGCCACGGAATATAGAAAAAGACCTCGCCGTCTCCTATTGGTATATACTCTGACAAGGTTTTTTCTTTTATTTTTTTAATGTATCTGTTTGTGCTATGTATGGAGAAACTCTCTGTATTTTTTTATAAAAAGGTTCAACGCTCGGTGAAAGAGGATGCTGGTGCTTCAGTCACTCCAACAGAAAGAGGTAACTTATTTATATGATTCAACTACAAAAGAAGAAAGCGAAGGCCTATCTTTATTGAATGAATCCCTTCTTTCATATTCTAGCACCAAAGGGGAGGGGGACTTTCAACTACTAACCAAGCTAGACTTCTTATGGGGCTTTCCACGAATAAAGATCATGCCAAAAGGAAAAAGCTGTAAACCAAAAGGTCCCTTCGGGTGCTGAACCGCGGGGCACTATCGCTGCGCTCCTCCACCTTCTCAAGTAGGGGCCGGCAAGTGCTCTCATTTAGTTAGTGCCACAAGCTAGAGAATGAACGTCCACTAGGTCGAGCTTTATAGAATAATAGGTAGACTCATTAAGTTAAGTCTTGTAGAGGAATAGATAGAGCTCTATGAGATCATTGGCCAACTCGTAAAGTCCGATAGATTCTCTTATTAAAATTGCATAGATAAAGTCTCAGATTCTAAGTGTGGAATGAGCAAAGGCAAAAGGATACCTTCAAAAGGTCAAATTCCGTAGCTTTTTAAGTAAGACTTATTAGGTCTATCATGCTCAAATTGCTTGGTTTTTCTACCGGCTGGCTATCTACATCTTGATACACACACCAAAGGAAAGAAAGAGACAGAATCGCTCACTCCAGAGTGTGACAGGCGGCTATCCCTCAGCCTCTGATCCTTACTAGATGAAAAAAAAAAAAGTAAAGAGAGGAGAGAAGCACGAACGAGTTGATAAAGGGCAAGAGGCGGGAATCACTGGGACGAGGAGGAATCGCTATCAAGTCGATAAAAGGACTGAAGTAAAGGCAGGAATCACCAGTAATAATAAGTGCATTTTACACAAGTTCAGTCAAGAATAAGTGAAAACTCTGTCCTTTTTTACTTCCCCAAAGCCCTATTCTGATGCTAGAACAAGCAGCATTTCAACCAACAAGCATCCCTTCCCCTGTCCCTCTTTCTTCGCTCGGAACCAAACCGTATCATCAATCATTTGCGATGAGGACCGCCCTTTAACTCTATCTATGCGAGATAAGGAGACTTTCTACTTTCGCTACACCTTGCCCATGTCACCTGGGATGCAATCCTCTTCTAAGATGTTCGCTTGATCAAGTGCTTTACTCAACCCCGGCGGTTTATCCAGTTGTCAACTCTGAAAGTCTAGATCCAGCCGCAACTCCTTAATTTCTTCGATTCTTTGATTTGATGCTAGTCCAATCTGGCCGATTGGTAGCCTTTGAATGAAGATTTCGCCGACCCCTGCTTTTTAACGAAATTTCATGGGATGGGAAAGAAGGTTGTCTAAAGGGAATTTTTGAGTGAGATTAGCCCGGTTCCATTCATTCTCTTATTTCATTTCAGGGTGTCCTTTTCTTTTCCTTTGCCCTTGTTCTCTTTTCTTAAAGAGTTGCCAAGGTAGTCACCGAGATCTTTTTGCAAGGGTCCTCATCCATTCGTCACTAATAGATTCAGCAATTCATCGCTAACTTAGTTGATCCCCCGGAGCTGCTATTGGAACTCTTTTTCGAGCAACTATTGGAATGGAACTCTTCTTCATAAGCTCATCCGCTAATTCTTCTGACTCGTCCGTCTGCATCAACTGAAATGATCGATCCAAAGCCGAACAAAGGATCGAAACTCCTACCCTTCCTTGGTCGCTAAACTCAAGGTAATTACAAAGTGAGTCAGACTCAAAGATTCACCTTCACGCCCTGGCGAGCTCAATTCTATTCCTTCGATTGAGGAAGCTGATAAAAAAAAAAGACCATAGAATAAAAGGAAGAAGAACTGGAAGCCTTGGGTAATGCTATCCTTGCTTCATAGACTCGGGTCAATAGGACTTGCTTTATAGCTCAGGTCAATAAAGACCCGGTGTAGTAGAGTAGTTCGAACTTTAGATTTGCTTGAGCTCTAGCTTCAATACGCCCCCACCCTGTTTCTTGCGGAAGAGCGTCCAGGTTTAGAGACCCAGCCAACCTATAGATATAGAAAAGGTTTATTGAAACTAATCGAATTTTGATAGAGCCTTCCTCCTTTCTCGAAGAAGCCCCTACTACCTCCTGAGCTAGACCTAGACATTGGAAAATTCCAGTCAAAGAGAAGAATCCGTGCATGGCTTCCCTCACTCATGACTCTAAACTCCATAACTCAGTTTGCTTTGTGTGCTCTGGTCTATAGCTTGTCGTGCTTTGGTTGCGTATGGCGGGCTGTGGTTGGCGAAATTTACCGATGATGGAGCGTCGTCAGGATAGAACCAATGAAGACCTTATTTGATGGTGGACTAGAGGCGCAGAAGCGGTTTCGTTGACCTGAGCCTGTCGTCGGTCGTTCATGATCACCTGTATGAATAGCATAATAGGTGCACAAGAGGCACAGTCTTAGTAGGGACTACCATTCTCCTTCGTTCATACTAGGGATCGTCCTTCTCCTTTGTTTAGCTGAAGCCTATCATGCCTTTACCCTTCGGTCAATAGCACTTCCTGGTGGGTCCTTCCTTCCCGTCACCTGACCTTCCATTACCTTTTAAAGCTTACCTTAACGAACCCTACTTGTGGAACACAAAGCCACTTTAGAAGATTGTTCCAAACTTTTTTTTAACATATATAGACCCACATCGAGAAGCTGGAAAAAGTTAGAACCCCACAAGCACAAATCCTCGGAGCGCCGCTTTCTCTGTAGAGTCGATAAGAGATTCTTTCTTGAAAAGAAACTAAACCGACGTTCGCTTACCCTTCAAACAAAAAAAGGATATGTGTCAGCGAGGACAGGACGATTGAACTGCACTTAGGCCTTTACATCGTTACCATATACTTAGATCTTATCAGAAGGAGTAAAGAAAGCTGAAAGATAAAGATCTGAGTAGCTACTATAAGTGCCTACTACTACACCAAACTAAACTTGGCTACGCGATCATGACAGGACTCGAGCTCGCCGCCTTCCAAAAAAAAGAATGTGACCGTAGGACGCGAACGACTGAAGGGGAAATGCTTGACGAACGGGTCTTGTTGGAGCCGGATTCGTCATCATCCTCTTTTCAGATGCCTGCCCATACAGAGACTACTCCCCCGCCCATGGAGGGGATCCCCAAGTTTCCAATGTTGGTTCGGGAGCAGCTTCGCCATTACTTGGAGCGGGGTCGCCCGAAATCTTTCTTACTCTGAAGAAAGCGAAGCGCTGTTTTCTCAGTGCGCCCGCGACATTATCCGCGGGCTGGAAATAGAGCCCACCATTTCCGAACACGAGGATTGGATTCATCATCTTCGATCCAATAAAACGGCTTTATCTGACCTCTATAAGCCATATCGAGTAAGATTCTTTGAAAGATGGAAACAGGGGAGTTGGCTGATCAAGATGGACAATAACGTATGCGTAATCTCAATTTTTCGTCATCGAATTCCAATTGCTCGGAAATTCTCAGTTATATGGGGAGCTTGGATGGTGAGCAAAAACAATTGATCAAGAAGTTGGTAAACTTTCGCATGAAAGAAGGTAAAAGAACGAAGGTTCGTGCTATTGTTTATAAAACTTTTCATCGCCTAGCTCGAACTGAACGCGACGTAATCAAACTTATGGTTGACGCCGTAGAGAATATAAAGCCCATATGCAAAGTGGAAAAAGTAAGAGTAGCAGGTACTATTTATGATGTCCCCGCGATTGTCGCCAGGGATCGTCAACAAACCTTAGCTATTCGGTGGATCCTTGAAGCAGCAGCTTTCAAATTCAAACGACGTATAAACTACAGGATAAGCTTAGAGAAATGTTCATTTGATGAGATACTGGATGCTTACCGAAAGAGGGGAATTGCACGTAAGAAAAGGGAGAATTTTCATGGACTGGCTTCCACCAATCGAAGTTTCGCGCATTTCAGATGGTGGTAAAGTGAGACCACATAAAGAGCTCTTCCTCATTAAGTAAGATTATTAAGTAAGATATGGGTTTCTTTTGGTTTTCATATAGAAGAAATTCCTTCTTATACTCTTCTCTTCATTCATTGAGTTGGAGGAATCCATAGGAGGCCCGCCCGTTATGCATTGTATGAAAGAACCTTTCTTTGTATGACTTCTCTTTTTTTTGCCTTAAGTCGAAAGAAGACGAAAGGGAGATCAATAAAAAAAAAGTAAGGACTCTCGTTTTCCGCATACGCATATAGGCTTTGAAAAATAAGTAAACTTTTCTATACCACTGCAGGGCCCAAAAAACAAACCGGGCACTAGTTATAAGGAAATCCCTTTACTTCGCTTTTTCTTACGAAACCTTATGCAGTAAAGAAAGCAAGTGAGGCAGGCTAAGATTCTATTCGAAGTAAGGTAAGAGGATTCGATCTTGCACCATCTTCAACTCTTATCGGGATCCGGAGTTTTTCGAGAAAAGGTCCCATCCTTCAATATCATGATTGGGTCAACCAGGCCAGATCATGAGTCAAATATCATGATCGGGTCGACCGGGCCAGATCATGAATGAATAGAAAATCGAAAACGTACATAGCTGTTCCAGCTGAAATACTTGGAATAATTCTACCACTTCTACTAGGAGTAGCCTTTTTAGTGCTAGCTGAACGTAAAGTAATGGCTTTTGTGCAACGTCGAAAGGGTCCTGATGTAGTGGGATCGTTCGGATTGTTACAACCTCTAGCAGATGGTTTGAAATTGATTCTAAAAGAACCTATTTCACCAAGTAGTGCTAATTTCTCCCTTTTTAGAATGGCTCCAGTGGCTACATTTATGCTAAGTCTGGTTGCTCGGGCCGTTGTACCTTTTGATTATGGTATGGTATTGTCAGATCCGAACATAGGGCTACTTTATTTGTTTGCCATATCTTCGCTAGGTGTTTATGGAATTATTATAGCAGGTTGGTCTAGTAATTAGGGGGCGGCCGTTCGGTCGCCTATGATACTAGGACCAATAGGTCAAAAATTGGTTTGTGCCGCAGGTGTTGAACGATCTACTCTACACAGGTGTGGGCTTACAGGGCTAGGGCTCATAAACCCTTTATTTTATTTATAAATAGGGCTCTGGTTGGTTACTTTTCCGGGCCGGAATCGATAAGAGAAATGGAAGTCATAAAAAAGAGATCTTTCTCTTCGCACCTCAGAGAAAGAGGAAGGGTAGCTTGTAAAGCTGGCCTTTATATATAATAATAATATAATATAAAGCTATAAATCAAAGGATTCGCTGTCTTTTAACCGGCTCTTCTTTTTTGTCAAGGCTACTAAGGACCTATAGGTTCGCCCACTTTACTTATTCAAGATAATGAATAATGAGAATGGATTCTTAAAAAGGGAAAAGGTATACTATACCCTCCCTACATTACATTAGTAGAAGTAAGCGGCTGAGTTAGCCTACTAATTTAGGGTATAGTATAGTAGGCGAGCGAGTTAGCGAAGACGCTGAGACTAATAGATAAGAGAACGTCGGTGCGTAGCCTTAATTCTACTACGCTACGCAAAGGTTACGAAGTCACTTAGCTCGACGTTAGAAGAGTCAAGGGAGAACGCCATACCTACATAGAAGAACCGCTGTTCGCTGACTTTCGAAGGTATAACCTTTCGCTCCTCTACTGAAAAGGGGCAAAGCGGCTTTGCACCACTGATAGACTACTTAAGATTCAATTCAAAACTACTTAGCCCTCAAACATTTTTCATTTTGAGGGCTAAGTAGGGCGCCCCCTTCGAATCCGTAAATTTGAAGAGCATGCCGCAACAAAAGGATGGTCCCCTATGCATTTCCTTCTTTCCGGAAGGGAAAAAAAGTACCCCCCATCATGGTGAACCTCTCCTTGTGATCGGGATGAGGAAGATGCCTTCCAGCCGGGGGGCGGATCGAATCGGAGTTTCCTTAGGTAGCCACCGACCTACAGTTATCCTTAAACTTCCGTGCTTGGTGGAGAAGAAGCGAACAAAGGTACGCTCGCTTGCTGTCTTGTTCTCTGCCGCGAACTGGGATCGCTCGCCAGCTAGGTCAGATTGGAGCAACATTGTATGAGAACATATTACCCATATTCGGGGACAAGAGGCGGAACGACCTCTCGATCTACTTACTGCAGCCCAGGAAGAAAAACATCGTATAGGCGTTCTCTGTTGTGTTGCTCCGATCTCCTCTACGCTTAGGACGTTGTCTGGGCCAAGAGCCATAGTGACTTGCTGTTTCTATTTTTTTGTTTGTTTTCGTTGTTGATACCGGCAAGACCCAGCCAGATGATGTCTGCTGGTTGGTAGTGAGAGGATTCTTAGTACCTGCATACTCAAAAGAGAGCGCAGCGCTGGTTAAAAAACAATCATTTTCTTTTTTTTCTTGCTCTCTCTTAGCAGCGGGAAAGGAGTCTATCTATCTGCCTAGCTTTGGTAGATTTCCCTCAACGCAATCTATACAGAAATTCTACGAATCCCTTGGTGGATAAGTCCGACGACTCAGCAGCAGTGCGGAATGGAATTGAGTTTTTCGTCCGGTGGATCTGATCTATAGTTAGGGGACAATACATACCAAAAGGTTCGAAGAAAGAAGGCGCATAAGAGTATATAACCAACCCACCCTTCACTTCATAACCTATTCAAATGAGTGAAGCGGCTGAATGCATAAGGGAAGTGCACGTTTGTGAGACCTTAGTCAGGATGCATAGGGGAGTAAACCTACGAGCACGGAAGAGCGTGGTACCGCTGCCTTTTTCTAAGTAAGGGTAAGATTCTGAGCCCTGTTGATGACTCCATCTAAAATCAAATAGGGACAGCCGGAAACGGTGTTTCGTATCTTGAAGAAAGTAGGCCTGCCTTGTTTGTTGTGATAGGGGGCACGTCGAAGGCAGAAAGCGAATTAAACGGGGTTTTTTACCTTTTAAGACCTTTAGATCTGTTGGTTTATAAGGGCTAATATAGAGCAACTCTAGGGCTTAGAGAACTAAACTGCTATTGAAGTTAGTGGATAAGGTTTTCTTCTGGTAGCCAGTGTTGATAAAAATCTTCTTTTTTCGGGTAGCGAGGCGCTAAGGCGCTCTCATGGAAAGCTTTTCACTCTGGAACTTTATGGGAGTAGGGGCTGGGAACACCTTTTTTTTATAGTAAGGGCGAATAACTCCACTCGCTCGCAAACTAGTGCAGTAAGCCAGTTCCAGGCGAAGGCTACAGTCGGCAGGCCAGGTCAGCTACTCGCACAGCATGATTAGACTTCCCGGGACGTATAGGATAAGATCAATTGCGCATTAGGTATAGGAAGGACTTCTGACAGGAGCACAGGAGAACAACCTATATCAAGGATGGTAGCTGACTAGCACTCAAAAGAAGGCACTTATGGGATGAGTTCTGGCTAGTAAAGAGATTCTCCAGAGAGCTATTACTAAAGATTCCATAAGAAATTTCCTAATCACGAAAAGTGGTACGGTCCCAATTTTCTCTTAGCTGGTTTACAGGCTTCGGAAAACAAAGAAGAAAATAAGAACCGCTGTCATAACTCCAAGAGTTAATTGCCGTAACTGCCCGCTTAAATAGCTTTCTCGGGAGCCTGACGGAAGTCCGGGTATTCAATTCCATGATATTCAAAGAGCAGCAACTCCCTGATCAAGAAAGAGTTTAGAGTCGAAGTCCTCCTGAACCCAGACTAAAAAATCTCTTGGATTGGATCATAAGGAAGGGAAAAGGGGACTGAGGTGCGTGCCCATCCCCCTAGTCCTTCTACCGGCTGGGACCACCCGAAGAGACAAGTGTTTTGCCCTTCTCCCGTATAGTATGGCTCCCCGTATCGTGTCTTTCTGGCATATCTATCCTTATTCTTTCTCTTTTTGTGCCTAGACATCTTATAATGGATGTCCGTTCCCGGCCCGGGATTTCTGCCACGATATTTAATAGAATAGCGGACTTTCTTTCTGAGGTGTGGTCTATCCGAACCGAATAACTAGAAGCAGAGCGATAAGATAATAAGAAGGAGCTTGAAATTGAAGCTTCATAATCGATCCGTCCATCCCATCCGTAGTGGTTCCCACCCCAGGAGGAGAGGCCACCAGATAGCACTCCTCCGCATCGCATAGGGATCGATGGAATAGAATCGATATTGCTTGGTCGGAAGTGCCTCGACTCACTACTAAAGAAGGTTCAGGCGTGCTTCGACTTAGCCCTGTGATCGGCTAATTCATCTCTTGATCTGGTATTCCGCAAAGGCGGTGGATAGGGTAAGCGAAAGAAGTGGCGAAGGCAGAATAAAATGAAATGAAAGGTTCCCGCTCCTGGAAATGGGTATTAAACAAAGGACATAGTGGGTTAGGTAACACCTATTTTTAGAGGAAAGATCTATCAAAGCAGAAAGTCTAGAGCCAAAGGATTGGCTGTAAAGCCAATGCGTATGCTTTCAAAGTTATACTTGGAAAACTACTATAACCCTTATCTGTACTTTATTAATGGGGTAGGAATTCGTAGTGGGACGTTCTTTTCATAGATCCTTCGAGCGAGAAAGGCGCTGCGCCTTACCGGGGCCCCTCACCTCAAGGTAATCCGGGGAGCCACTTTAATTGATTGACCGTAGCAACGCAATGTTCAGTGGTGGGGCAAAGCACTAGCGAGAAGCTTCCCTTGGGATTTTTTTCCCGCCCATAGATAGTAGGACTTCTTAGCACCTTAAAAGTGATTCCGGTTGCTTATTCTTGAGTAATGCATTGGTGCCTGACCCTTGATGGTCCTACGAAAGCTTGTCTCACGTGCCAACGTAGCTAGGGTTTGTGTAGAAGTCGGTCTTCTCAAGGAAAACCTCCCCAATCGTGTCGTGTTTGGATTGGATCACTAGAAAGAAATCGTTTCTTTTTTAAGACCTAAGTCTGCACGCATTGCAGACGACAAGGTCATGCCCGTCACGAATGCAAAATGGCGAATAAGGAACCTAGTGTAAACCCGTCGCCGAGAATGGCCTCTTTTCCAAGAACCAATGCTACCAATACGGTAAGCACCTACCACTGAAACGATGCTTGCTGCTGATAATGTGGTTTCAAAATTCCCCTGCTGAGGGGAATGCTGGTGTGGCTGAAGTTGCAAATAATGCTCCGGTTTTTTCATGCTAATGACCCAACCAATCCAGAAGCTTTTAAGTAAGGCTGCTACCACTGAAGTGAGCCTTCGTGATTAAGATGTTGCTGACATGCAAACCATTGAAGATGGTCCTCGAGGCAAAGAGCTTTAACCATATAAAACTTCGCTCCTCTCCAGCAACGCTAACGCGCAACGTTGCTTGCGCGCAACGTGCAAGAAAAGCGCTAACGCGCCCCTTTATCAATCAAGTTGCTCACTCCGTTGCTTGTTCCGGTGCTTGTTCCACTCTCTTTTAAAAATTTCCACAATTGCAATTGTTTTGAATGCAAGTTTTTTTCCACGCGTAGACGTCTCGACGATCTTGCTCGGACCGGGCTTGAGTCTTTGGTTTTAATCCTGGAACCAAGGGTAAACTATGTATCCAAATTTCAGCGGAGATTGCGTATGGATGGATGAATGTCTAACATATCGTATTAATCCCCTTCTTTTATCTTGGTCTTTTGGAGAGAAGATATCCTTGACCTGTCCATGATTGAAGCCAATGCCCAATTCATTTCTACCAATACAAAGATAAAATTGAAAAGACTCAGATACGCCTCCTTTTTGTTCACGCAAGCTGTTAAACTATTGATAGGCGAGACCCGTGGGATGAATTTATAAAAATGACTCTAATTGCTCTTCCCCAAAAAAGTGATTAAAAGAGATTTGAATGCTATTTTGTCACCAGAAGAGAAACTGGGAGGGCTACTCTTGCATAGCGGAGAGGGACGAAGCTAAGCTGTGAACGATTTTTGCTTGAATACGACTCTTTTTTGGAGGCGGTGTCTACCTCTTGGAAACAACCGGCCGGGGGATCCCCGTTATACCTTTTCGTTTATAAATTGAAACGATTTCAGGGGGACCTCCAACTTTGGAATAAATATGTTGTAGGATCGATTTGTTAAAAGATCAAGGAAGCGGAATTTCATTCCAGGTCTGCGACATTAAGAAATTCTCTTAAAAAAAAATCCCTTATATATATAATATATATAAAATGGCTCAAGGAGGGCGATAGAAAGAGACCAGATTTGGAATCTCTCCACTTTAGTTAGAAGATCCAGAAAGAACTCAAAATAAAGATGATGGCTCTACCCTTAGTGATGTGTTTCAGGTGGGGGTGGCGCCTTAAGCCTAATCTACTTAGATGTATTCCCACGATGATCACTGATGCTTCAAATCTCTCCCGGGCGCCATAACGAGAGGAAATAAATGATGCGGTTAAAATAGAGCCTGGTTAGAGTGCCTCCCCTATCCTTTCAATTTATGGATTCCCAGGGTTTTTTATTCTAACTGTTGGAAGATTCTTTCAGACGACCCGGGACATTGAGCGAAGAGCTCCAATGCGCATATTCGGAGCTACGCGGGTGCCGTAATCGCAGAAGCCGGGTCAACATCATGACAACGGCATTCTGGAAACTGTTGGGCCAGCTACAATTGGTCTAATGTCTGAGTGCGTATGGCAGTACACTGAGAGCACCTTTCAAGTCGGCTGACAAAGAAAAGAAAAAAGGGTTTCGTCGTCTTTTTCCCGCTTTCACCTTCGATTGCGAAGGGATTTGAGGCCGGTTAGACGTCGGCCATGAAATCCATCACTATACCGAGCAGATCAAGGGCATTCACATCTCGGTCAAACAGAACGCGATTCTCTCGTGAATCGCCTTCAGCAAGGTATGGCATTCAGGGTCTGAACCGGGGGATAAATCTTTATTCATAGATACAAGACATTCGTTTCTTATCTAAAAAAGATCTTATCCCGTGGGCGTTAGCGAACGTTTTTCATTTTGAGTAGCGTAGAAAAAGGTAACCGGTTGGGTTTCCTTTGGAAACGCGCTAAAACAGGCGTTCGCCTTTCTAATAAGAAGAAGAGTCTATAATAGAAGTCTATAGAATTAGCCAGATTTTCTGAAGCATGAACAGAATCACCTTTGTTCCGAAGGGGTTCAATTCCTTTTTTTTTTTTAAAGGCGGTCCTTTTCTTTCCCTGGACCGATGACTCGCTTGTTCAGTACTGCGAACTATTATAGGAGGATGCCGTCCCCTCGGGACTACTAGTAGCTTCGGTTGTTGAATCTCGTGCAAGTTAGGTTGTGCTTGTATTGGCTGCAAGCAGAACGTAGGCTGTGTGTTGACCATGCACTCTCGCATCGTGTAATGTCGTATGTATGATAGAGATGGTGTGGTAATTTACCTCAATGCTAATAATTATCCCCAAGGTTCCACGAATGAAGATCGTACCCGGATAGAGATGATGGTCTTCCTCTTATGTCTCTAAGCCGGCCATAATAGAAGAGATAGGCGAAGAAGCCCAGTCTTTTCTCCCCTATCGATAGATAGCAGGTTGCTTCCAAGCTCAAACTGAAACTTAATTGCTACTTTTTTATTATTATTGATAGAGTGGTATTATCCGCTCCTGTCAAATTAAAAGAAAAAGAAAGTAGAGGAAGAGAGAAGGAAAAAGGGCAAAAAAATTGAAAAGTCTAATGGGAGAAGAATGGACGTTTACTGCCTTCAAGACTATAAAAAAAAGATAACCCAAGCGGTCTAACCCCCGGGGCGGACCCCAACCGAAAGGCGCTAGACAGACTAAAAGTAAGCAAGATAAAGAAAGCAGCTGGCCCTATGTGTAAAACCTTGCCGTAGGTTTCTCCAATGAGAATCAATAAAGTTTTTTTACAAGAAAAGAAAGGAACTCACCCTTTTACACCAAAGGATCAGAGCTGATTGCTGGCGATGACTTAGTGAATAAAATCTATGAAATAAAGTGATCGAATCGGGTTCCGACCGACGCTCCGCCCGCCACTGCATATGTAGAAAAAGAGGGAAAGGAAGAAAAACCATTGGACTTTGGCACATGAGGTGTTTGGCTAGGTAACATAATGGAAATGTATCGGACTGCAAATCCTGGAATGACGGTTCGACCCCGTCCTTGGCCTCGGAGAGTAGCGAGCAGCACGGAACTTTAATAAATCCAATGGCATAGTAGAAGGGGGCTTTCCTTTGTTAAAAATCCACAGACAACATTCTGGAACTTAAAAAAAAATGCAAGATTAGAAGGAGCGATAGCCACTCGACTGAAAGGAGAGGAGCAAATGGAGTGACGCTTCAATATAATGAATTTTTTAAGGGTAGAATACGCCCCATGGTCGATCGAAGGTCCTGTACTACTGGAACTAAAATCTATCTTACTTGAAATCCCTCTTTGTCCAGCCAGCTCATAAAAAAATGTTAGACCAATCTAAGAGCTGACACAACCGAATTGGTTGAGGAAAAGGAAACCCCAACGACCAAGTACTCCCGCCCGCGGAGACCGAACAACCGTTGCCGAGGACACGTCTGAAGAGGAGGCGGGCGCTCTCTAAGTTTACCACCCTACCCACTAATGGACTCTGAGGAGAGCGGGCGAACGGGAACCGCCCGGATCACTGTAGCAAACTCCCCCTTGACTCAATGGATAGCGCCTATCCTCTTTCAATAAACAAAATGAGAAGAGATAAAAAGGTCTGAAATTCAATTTGCACCTTAAATAGGACTCATGAAGATCCAGAAGAATGAGTCTGGGCTTTCAAAAAGATGAAAATGCAAGGGGTCAAAATAAATTGAACAACCAACAATAAGGATTCTAGCTCGCCCACTTAGAGCAGATGGAGATTCGCGGACAGGGAAAGCGGCACTCGACATCTAATCTATTAAACAACACCAAGAACCATTCCATGTCCTCGAAAGACAGTACTGATGATTGCCACTCTTGCTGCCCTCGAGGACGTGTACAATAAGGTCTTTGCCGATTCCTATCAACACGGTGCACCTCTCAGTAGAAGGGCATGAAAAGGCCGTGGAGACTTTTACCGAATGAATAGAATAGGAATCAATTGATAGACATTTTGATTGAGGAAGAGAATCCAGGATGAACGCTTTTTTCGTTCGCTATGTGTTGACTGGATGCGTACTCGCGCGATCGATGGACGAGTTCAATTGCGTGAATGACGAGACCAGCACCTTTTATAGTTATAGGCTTAAAACCCTGCCCTTATTAAAATATCCTATACCTATAAGAAATAGGAAGCCGAACGGTAACAAGCGATAAACTTTACTTTGAGAAAGAAAGGGGGCGCGCTAGCTGCAATCAAAAGCGCTAACGAGAAAGAAAGGTAGCCTATCTTTAGCTTTCACTTTAGCTTTAGATAGGCTCGAAGCTATTGGAGTGGGATCGTCAGATACTTTCTTAATCACATAGAAAGGGCTTTTTCAGCTTGATCGGAATCGATTCTATGATTGAATAGCAGAAGTGCTACTTAGTAGTAGAATAGAAACTCGAAGAGACAGAAAGAGGGGGGGCTCTATCATACCTGCTAACTCCTAGGATTATAAGTAAGTCTCTTGGTTTTGGCAGGAATAGTTCTACCTTCGGTAGAGTGAGTCTACTTAGCGAACTGGTAGGACGCGGAGATCGATTGATCAATATGAATCTCGAGAGTGGATGGTTGACTGCCGCCCCCTTGTCCTGGAGGCTATCCGGCCGGGGGGCTTGCTATCGTAACCTTTTCTCCCGGTGTATATTAAAAAAAGTTACGAGCCCATTTCATTTCGGTCATAGGTTGGTCCAAAGAACGAGAGTCGGCTTACTTAAGTCCGTTGTTCCTCAGTAGCTCAGTGGTAGAGCGGTCGGCTGTTAACCGATTGGTCGTAGGTTCAAATCCTACTTGGGGAGAATTTATAGTTATCGCTTTTATGACCTAGCAATAAAACGGCTGCGCTAACGCGCCCCTTTCTCAATCAAGTTGCTCACTCCGTTGCTTCTTCTAACGCGCCCCTTTCTCTTTCGCGCATCCGTTGCTTCTTCCCCTGTCCTTCTCCTTAGTTTCTAGTTTCTCAACTAGCAGAATCGCGGGACATCCAAAGTGGTGTTGGTTTTTCTTCTTAATTCTCGTATAGGTTCACTTGGTTCGTTCAATTCTGAGGGAGAAGAAGGATCCACCGGGAATGAATGGGAAGACTTACGTAGTATCTTCATTAGCCGGAAGGAATTAGTCTCCACTAGCGTCATTCGAAGAACGAACAATAAAAGGGTTACTTTTTAGGTAGGATAGATGGATATAGTCCAACGGCATGGCTAAAGCTCTGCCAGCTTCTTGTAGACTGAACTTTCTTTAAGCTCCGAGTTGTTTTTGGGTAAGATGGTAGAATTTTTCTTCGCCACTAGTGGGCAACGAAGTCCTTGGTAATTAGCAAGGAGGAAGGAAGATCTCCACTCATTTTCTTCGAAACCTGCGGTAAGGCGCGACCCACAACAAACGAAGGGGGAAAGCTTGCTTACTGTAGCCCTATTTTAGTAGACTAGGCTTGGTAAGCGTAAGCTATTTAAGTAGGCTCGAGAAGGGTAGGCTCGCAACTTCGCCAGAAGCGACGAAGGGGGGACTGGGGAAGGCCGACGACTACATGAGAGGGAAGCTGTCTACGAAGCTTTGCCCCTTGCTTTACAGAGATTGTTATGAACTTACTAAATGACTAGATTCTCCCGGAACGTTAGCTAAGCTAATAGTCTGAGTTTCCTTCAATCAAATAACTTATTTATTTATTAAGGGCGCCGCCCTCCTTCTTAGAACCTATTGATTGAGGGGGCCTCGGCCCGGTAAGGGGAGAGTGGCCGAGTGGTTAAAAGCGACAGACTGTAAATCTGTTGAAGTTTTTCTACGTAGGTTCGAATCCTGCCTCTCCCACTTTTTTGTTGTAGACCTCAGAGAAGAGAAAGAAGGCATTCGTCAGCGGAGGAAGGCCAACCGAGCGAAGCTCTTTCTTTTTTTTTTGCCGTGAAGTTCAATTTGATCGTATGTTAGGTTAGCAAACTACTACGATCTATAGATTTTCCATCTATATCCAATCCCAACGAGAATAGAAGCGAGTCGCTTCCGGCTTGTAATCGCGTAGTCTTTTAGCTTATGTAGGGGTCGGCCTTCCTACACGCACGCGCCCGCCAGAATGCCTCCTTGGTTCTGGACGAAGCCAAGCCGATAATACGCGAAGGAACCATTTCATAGCGCCTGGAGAACTTTGATCGAGGATTGGAGAGGTGGAAGAAAAGGCTCGGGATGGATGGATTGAGGAGTCTTTGTGCGAGCCGTATGCGGTGAGAGTCGCACGTACGGTAACGAGGGGGGTTCGCGTCTATACGTGTAGTGTGGTGGTTGGGCCTACCCACCCTATTTGTTCCATGATCTATGGGTCTACTGGAGCTACCCACTTCGATCAATTAGCCAAGATTTTGACCGGATACGAAATCACTGGTGTTCGATCTAGTGGTATTTTTATGGGGATTATATTTATCGCTGTAGGATTCCTATTCAAGATCACTGCAGTTCCTTTTCGGGCGGCTGTAGGACGGACGGCCGCCTATAGGTGGTAGGGTAGGGTGGGTGGTACCGCTCAGATTGCGGCCAATCTTCCTAACCGCGCGCGGGCCGGGCTTAGAGCGCGTTAAACTCATCACTACCTCGTAAGGGCGTTGAGACCATAGCATGTTAAACGAAAGCGCCGCTTTCTCTGGAGTGTTTTCACACAGCTGCCCGCCTAGAAGAGCCACTCGCTCTGTAGTGTTTTCACACAAGATAAGCACGCCGCCCGCCTGCTGGCCGGGCGAATCGAAGTTCTCTTCCGGTCAACTGTCCACCCAGTCAAGTGCAAAAAACACAGTAGAATCACGCAATGCACGCTGCTGGTGTGCTTCCTGCCCGCGAGGAAAGAAAGAAAAGCGACAAGGTTCAGATTTTACTGTTTGCAGTATGGGAGCAGATTACCCAAAAAATCCCTGGGAACAATGAAAAAAAAGATATCTCGGTAACGAAAACTATAGGAGGCTGTATTGGCGAGATCCAACGGTAAACAGCTGCCCAAAAAACCGCCTGGAAGTCCGAGGACCTTTAGTACTGTACCCTACCCCCGAACTAGTAGCCTTCGCGCCAAGCAAGACCGCCCTTGTCCCTTTCCTTTCTCCATTCTGCCTTCTTCTTTGCACTCTATTGGAACAAGGCAAAGAAGAAGTGGTTCGTATGCCTACTTTACCTACTTGGCGAAAGGGAACGAACTTTTTTTCGTTTACGGGATTGGATTCAGTCAGCGTCACGACATAATAAAAAGGAAAGAGTGATGGTTACCGGCGAACGCTTTAAAAGGCGACCCTCTCGAGTTTCCGGTCCTAGATTCAATAAAGTAGCCTTTCGTCGCCTTACCAAACGAAAGAAGTAACTATCAAAAAGCTCGCCCTACACCAAAGGTGCGCTCCGCCCGATGACTAATAAAGAGGTTTGCGCTTTTTTTGAAGTGCAACACAGGAAAGCGCCCTCTTTTTGTAATCCGGTTTCCATATTTTTTCTTGAACGCATGGCATAGCTAGGACCCTTCCAATCATGTTTGAGCCTATATGTTCAAATTTGAATCGAAAACGAAGAAGACCGAGAATGGCCTACAGTGCGTTTTATCTGAAGGGAACACGTCGACCGCGGTGGTATGATTGCCCCTTCGTTCCGCTCGCTGGCCTATTGGGATAAAAGCCTTTGGGCTTTGCCTGCTCTTTCTAATAAAGTAATCAAAAATTCCGGCTCGGCCCGGGAAAGCGCTGGCAATAAAAGAAAGGAAGGGGTCCATGTAGCTGCTGCGCTCGCTCCCTTCTGAGTCAATAGAGCAGCAGGTTCGGCATCTACTCAAAAAGATAGAATCCACTTCAGATAACCACGCCTCTGCTAGGCAGCGTGTGGAATGGCCGAGAACGGACCTTTTTGGATATATAATCCAAGTCGAGAGTGGAGTTACGGGAACAGCCGTCTGATGGAAAACTACTTTCACGTTCGGTTCAGAGAGCACTTTTTTCGTTGAGAATTCTTCGTTCCCTTTCGTGTGAATTCCCTAGCGGCGAATTAAAAACTTGTGGGGCCCTCTCTATTCTATTCCATCTCTCGAGCCCCGAAGAAAACCCCCCTCCCCTTCGGACTCCATATATCTTTTGACTCTATATATGTGGGCACCTGATATCTATGAGGGTTCACCCACCCCGGTTACAGCATTCTTTTCTATTGCGCCTAAAATTTCTATTTCTGCTAATATTTTACGTGTTTTTATTTATGGTTCCTATGGAGCTACATTGCAACAAATCTTCTTTTTCTGCAGCATTGCTTCGATGATCTTAGGAGCACTGGCCGCCATGGCCCAAACGAAAGTAAAAAGACTTCTAGCTCATAGTTCAATTGGACATGTAGGTTATATTCGTACTGGTTTCTCGTGTGGAACCATAGAAGGAATTCAATCACTACTAATTGGTCTCTTTATTTATGCATCAATGACGATAGATGCATTCGCTATAGTTTCAGCATTACGGCAAACCCGTGTAAAATATATAGCGGATTTGGGCGCTCTAGCCAAAACGAATCCTATTTTGGCTATTACCTTTTCTATTACTATGTTCTCATACGCAGGAATACCCCCGTTAGCCGGCTTTTGTAGTAAATTCTATTTGTTCTTTGCCGCTTTGGGTTGTGGGGCTTACTTCCTAGCCCCAGTGGGAGTAGTGACTAGCGTTATAGGTCGTTGGGCGGCCGGAAGGTTGCCACGAGTCATTTGGGGGACCGAAGGCAGTTCTCCGTGCACCGGACACGTAGCTTACCAAATAAGTCGCGACACGGATGGGAATGCATGCTACGAAAGATAGGGTCGAGTCTGTCAACCGTCTACTCAATATCCTTTGACGAGTCCACAATCACTACACGAGATGAACCTTGGTTTGGTGAATTGAAGTTGGCCTTAGGCGTAATAGGACTCCCAGTTACTGCGCACGATCGTATACTGAGGTGCTCCCCGCCGGTTGTTGGAACGACGCGAGCCGGGCCTCAATTCAGAAAGATGAAGGGCCCAAAAGTCTAAATAGGGGGTTCAAAATTCCCCATCTCATTGAGGGCGGAAAACGAATCGACATCTCGATGTGATACAGCCTTTTCTATTTTAGTTGGGAAAGAACGGCGAAGTCCATCCAAACCGTCCAATGAAGAAGAAGAAGAGAGCAAAGCGCATGCGGAACGGACACAGAGAAAAAGAAGTGTGGAGGAGAAGCAGCCGAGCTCATTCCCTTCGCTTCCTGGACCCAATGCAGTCTTTCCTGGAAAAATAAAGGATTTGGGGCTTCTTGCTACGCTACTGAATCAATTTATTTTTTTGAATCTATATGAATAGAAAGATAGATCTATCCATTTATCCTATCCGATTTCGATTTTGACTAAAAAAGAATCGATTCCATTCAACGTTTGATTCAAAGAACTGCGCTGAGCCCCCCCGCTCATGAAACGGCTTTGCTGCAATGGATGGCAGAGGGTCCGTAGTACCCGAAGCACTGGAGTGATCTAGTAGCCGGGAAGGGGCCTAGAAGTGCCTACTACTACACCACACTACACTTGGCTCTACACATTTCAAGAGCTAACCCCAGTGCCTGGCAGAGCTAAGGTAGCTTGCTTCTACTCTTTATCCCTATCTTCGCCCAGGCTAACGGGGCCTTACTTATTAAGGGGGGAGAGTGGAAGAAGCACTGTTGAGAGGAAGATCCTTGGCCCTTCTTCATTCGTTCCAAACCTTTCTTCAACATAGGTGACAACAAGCAGGGCAGAGATGGAAGAGATCGAACACGGGAATAAGAATGACTCCGTGACCTTTTTGATCATTTGTATATAGGGAGATAGATAAAGTGGACAAAACAGACTCGCATTTCCCAGTCGAAAAGATGGGTTCCTTTTTCGTCTCGCATTTTTCATTGAAAAAAGACGGGAAAAGAATTGAAAATGCTCCTAACCCAAGCCCTTCCTTCGTAGGGCCGTGTATTGTAAGTGATCCGAACCTGCCCGGAGCGAGCCTCCCATAGAGGCAAGTTAAGTTGGTGAGCCGTATGATGGGCAACTATCTCCTGCGGTTCGGAGAGGACTCAGCTTTAGTACCCTCTTGGGTTAGGAGTGGACCCTTTCACTCTATTTTATTATATACGTTTAGTGAAAAGAATGTTTTTTGATACACCTAGGACATGGATTCTATATGAACCAATGGATCGTGACAAGTCGTTACTACTAGCAATGACTTCCTCTTTCATTACTTCATCCTTTTCATATCCTTCTCCCTTGTTCTCAGTTACTCATCAAATGGCACTCAGTTTATATCTTTAAGTTCGATCATTGACAAGGTTCAAAGAAAGGGTGGGCCATTAATAAGTCATCGATTCCAATCCGAACGCCTATCCCAACACAGAGAGCTTATACACTACATCTACATAAGGAAGAGTCTAGTCCAATATTTCTTGTCTTTCAGCGACAATGGTGCCATCTCCGGATCAGGCTTAGCCGCCGCTCCCTACTCTTGCTTCCCCGTCTTGTACCTTCCGTTCTTTGTTCCAGTACGTATGTATGTAATGAATAAATGCTTTGCTTGTGAGGGGGTTCAGGGGAAGGAGGGAGGCAAGGGAAGAAGTCTACTGTATCTACTGTTCCAGTCACTCGCTTGCTTACTGTACTAAATTACTAAATGCTATATAAAATATGGTGTGCTAATGGTGATGTGGTTACTAACCAACTTACTAAGTAATGTATGCTAATGTAGAAGTAGAAGGGGCTTTCTTTCAGAACCTCTAGCCCCCTATGCGGCACCCGCCTTTACCTTCTAGTCTGGGTGAGCACCTGTTCTTGCATATGAGCGCTCGCTAGCATTCCTCTGTGCTATAGTTTCATTCAAGTCGATATTTTACTTTACTTGAAAGAGATCCGTAGGCGAAAGCTAGTCTCCTAAACGAAGCTTTGGGAACTCTAGGATTCCTTGCTTCAGTCTGCTAGGCTGGATTACAGGCTAGCGATTGAAGTGGTACAAAAGAGCTTGATAGATCGTGATTTGTTCTCATTCATTCTACTTCGACCACCCTACAGTAGCTACTTGCCTCACGAGAGATTCCCCGTAAAAGAAATTTCCCGCCTTTTCTCTGCTTGAACTATGGCCATAGAAGGGAACTTAAGTGGATGGAAACCCCCGCCCCAGAGTAAGGAGTGAACTAAAATGACATGGGTTGGGTTAAATAAGCAACAAGGATCCCCCCTCACCCTAGCATCGGGCTAGCTAAGCTCTTCCCCGCTCCGGAGGCTAGCTAGCTCAGCTCTCTCTTCGCGGAAAGGTAACTGTACAAGCAATTCGCCCGATGCGGCGCAATACATACCAATCAAATAAAGCGCTTACTTACTGACTTACCGCATCATCAATAGGCTCGTTTATGTACAAAGAACGGGGCAGGCAGGTATGCTATTTGGTCAATCCAATAATCCGGGATGATGAGATACGGCGACCAAGGATCGCATTCAGTTTTAAGTCCCGCCCGAGGAACCGAACTGATTTCCGAGGAATGACCAAGTGTGATAAAGAGCAAGCGAAAACCAGCCCTTGGAGACGGGGGATGGCAGAAGCGAAGTGAAACTATGAACAGACGACTCGATCCTGGACCTCTTTTTATGTTATGCCAGAGCGAAGGCTCGAAACATGAAAAGAGGGATGAATAAGCTCAAATAAAACGAATTTACGACGACATGGATCAAAGGTATGTATGAAGCGAGCAAAAAAAGTAAAGGTTTGAAAGAAAAGGAGTTTAACTTGAAAAGAAGGAAGGGAAGCAGAGATCAAAGGATAATGAAAGCGCCGAGCCATGAGTGAACACAACCAATGCGCTATACGGCCTCCTAACCCTACACGAATGAACATACTGAGGGGGATTCAAAAATCTATGAAAAAACTAGGACAATGGCACTATGTAACTAAAAGAAAGAAAATGAGAACTGGAATTGAGGAACGAAAACGCTCCCATTGTGTTTGACCCACATGGAACTTCGATACGGAAACTATCAGGGGACTGTAGACTGGGCTGCCTAAGTCGGGTGTCCCCTCCCAACGAACAGTTACTTCAGCTCTTCCAATCTACAGACGAGAGTTGTCTGGCTATTTAGTCTGGCTTTTGAAGCATACTCATGCTTGTGCTTTATTAGTTCGGCGGCTCCAGCGAGCACCAGCTCAGGGAGTTCTCGGTCAGCTTCCATGTAGGAAATGCGTAAAGCTACGTCCTGCGGAATCCCGGCTTGGAATACCACCTTTCGAGAACTGGGGGAATTTCTTTTGCCTACGCTCGTCATTCATTCTTCCGCTCCACTTCTTTATTCTTCGCTTCTGCCTCCACAAAGTCATGAACAACTAAACCCCTTTTTTTTTATTGGTTGACTTGTCTCCGAGTGAGCCCCAGCAGACCAAGCTCTTCGTAGCCCTCACGAGTCACACTGAAGTTACGACCAAGGAATGACCAAGCTTAGCGAGGCCTTGCCTAGCTCAGCGAAGGTTCTCGAGTTCGGGCGCATCTCGTAACTCTCGTGAAAAACCTGAAGCCCTAGCCGGGTCCTCAAACTCTCGGTTTTACGCTTAGAAATTGGGAAAAAAGCGAACTATTGATCATAGTCTTTCTAGCAAGAGTTGAACACATTGAGCTATCATGTTGAGCTTGCTCTTCCTACTTTAGGGCATAAACCACTCCTATCTTTCTTTCTCTCAATATGCTGAAAGGTGAGAATGTCTTGTGGCGAGCAGCTCTTGGATACTTTCTTCGTAAACATAGATATGTTGTTGCTTTTTTCACTACCAATGAATAGGCAGCTTTGGAGGCTTATGGAGATATGGCTTTGGTAAAGATCTGCTTAGCGTGTGTCGGGCGCTACTTAGAATAGAGATAGTAAGACTAGGATAATTTTTTATAGCGCTGCGACATTATGATCGACCCGCTTGGCTCTTGTTCTGGTTTGGCGGAAAGGTGAAAAGCACTAAATGTTTCTTCTCGGACTTCGCTCAAGAAGAGCACAAAGCAAAAGCAACTGAAGCAGGTTATACTGAGATGGCTGATGGCTGTTTTTCAACTACCAAATAAAGAAGTAAGTCCTCTGGACCTGCGAGGGCATCAAGTCGTATTTCTATGGTTAGATATTAGCCGTATCAAAGGAAGATCTCAATGGTCGGGAAACTTCTACTTTCGACTTATCGTTCTACTGATGGATCGGGTAGCCCGGAGATGCTAGCTGCTAGGAAGAAGAAAGAAGAGCCTTGGTTTTACCGAGTAATTAAATTGATACGATGGGGTCATTCAAAAGAGGTGGGTGATCCCACCGCATCAGAATAGGCATACGAGTCCGCTTTAACCAAAAAGGGGGTGGTTCGGCTACCGGTTTCGTCGTCTTTTCGGATAGAAGATCAAATATAAAATGTCTGTATCTCTTAATACTATGCCATTGATGAAGATTCATAGCTGGGGAAAAGACCTGAAATCCTACCTTCCGGCATTGCGATAAAGTGTTGACAAAGCCGAATGAAAGGCACCACATCGAGAGAGAGGGACGGGGAAAGACCTGGACATTAAGAGGCGGACAACGAGGTTATATCGCTCTAAAACAGGTACTGATAACGACGCGCAAGCTTTAGCTTTTAAGCCGAAGAAAGAAGCAATCATACCCCTGAAACAGAAGGATATTGCACTTAAAAATCGTTACTAGAAGCACTCCAAGCGCACTTCCTATCTAGGCAAAGCAAACCCCCCAAAGCACCTCCCTCCCGGATTCCTTGCTTATCTCACTCTCATACAACTTAAAAATGCAATTCGAAAAGAATACTTTGCATATCTTCTTCTTTATTTACTAAGGTGAGGAAGAAGGAATTCTTAAACAAAGAGGGGACCATGAGAGCAAAAAAAAGCGCTTCTTATCGGAAGACTGATTACAGGAAAAAACCTATAGCAGATGCCTTTAACTGCCCTTAAAAAAGAAAAGAACTAGAAGAAGAAAAGGAGCCTTATAGGGATAGAGGAAATGTGAGAATGATTCAATCTATGACTAGCAAGTGAAAACAAGAGGCTTACTAACCTTATTACACTCATTGGGATAGAAGGAAGATAATTGCGGATTTCACACAAAATGAATTCTACCAAAGCATTCTCCTTTGAATTAGATCGCTCGTGACCTATGTCAATCAAAGGAATGGTTGACAGGCGATGGAGAAAGAAGTGGAAGATGTGCGATTACCACTTCGATTGGGCTTTAGCACTTGATTTATTTAGCCATAACAGAAGCTCCGTTCAAGCAGAGGAATAGAAATGCGTTAGTAAAGGACTTCGATCTGAAGGTGAAGGTACATCGTACTCTAGGGGGACATGCCAACAAAAAACAATTTTTACAGGTGTGGATGAAAAAATAAAGCCAATTGGGGTTGGAGCAGACGATTGGTTTAAAGAGAAGGGAAATGCAATCACAACCTTTTTTATCAGTAAAGGGAGGGCACTCAATAAATCTATAAAGCAAGAACCCAACCTGAACCACTCTAATAATAATTGGGAAATAGGTAATACGCACTTGAAGTATAGGAAAAGCGTTGGTCCAGAAATAACGTAACGTATATAGAATCTATTTTGGGTTCCTGATCGCTAGCCTGCCGCGTGATCAAACTATCAATTGAATATTCATAAGAGAAGATAGAAAGGATTGCAGGCTAGATTCAAGGTATGGAAAAAGCATAACATATTTCCATTCGTGGACCCGAAAAGGGGGTAAACGTGCATGTCATATACGATGGAATGAGATATATCCCATTCTAACCCCCACCTGGCTGCTCAATACCAACCATTAGAGGTGAGGAAGATTGATAAAACTTCCCAAGGGGATAGGAACGTACTGAATCAACGGGCAGGCAGACAGGACTTTAGCGAACGAGCAATCTCCAATTCCCGCTAATCACTCTACTCCTCCTGCGAACCATTGATGAGCCAGCCGAGCTTGTTTGTTTAGTTTGGTTTTGTCTTTCTCTGAGTAATGCCCTAAGGTTTTATATCTGGGGTAAAAAAATGAGCTAAGCGCCGAGCGAAGAACCGTACCAAGGTGAGTACAGGGATGTGGTGAAGCATACCGAGAGAAAAAGCACTAAAATGAACCATATCGAGCACAGGTCTCACTCTACAAGTTAAGTTCGATGAGCTCCTATCGGACCTGTGAAAGTATCGTTTTTTACTAAATTAAGAAAAACGTTCTCATAGACTATATTTAGGAGTAAGGAAAGGGCTTCCATGACAATGAGGTCATTCTTGCATGGGCTTGGGCTTGCTTTGATGATGGGCTAACTTACGGCCCAAGCTGAGTAGGAAAGAAAGGACTTTGGAAAGGGGAACGACATGTGAAAACTTGCTCTAAAGGGGGGCTTCCTATACCCATAAAAGGAGTGGCCAAAGAAGACCTGAATAATCCTGATCTCAAATTATCACGTGTTATTACGTTTCGTATATAAGCCGGGGGAATAAAGGAATACTGCTTTTTTTTATTGGGACCAGCTGCGCTTACCTTGCTTAGCCAGTGAAGAATAGACTAGTGTATAAGATAAGGGCTAGAGGCGAGCCTTCTTTTTAATACGGGCGATTCACTGAGCCTTAACCCGATTGATTGGCCCGGGCTTTCATCACACCCCTGCAACCAAGGGTAATGGTTCCACCTGTCACCCATATTTTATTCACCCGTAGTACCACTCTTTCAATTACGCCGTCCTAGCTCGGGTTACTAGCTCAACATACGCAACGGGGACCAATGCTAGGTTAGAATCCGATACTCAACTCTTAAAGGGAATCATGGTGGCATACGAATCACCTTATCTTGATACCATTGCAAGTGTAAAGACCAATCCCATCATGGCATGATAGGGCCATAAACTAGAGACGATTAGATAGCACCATAAGACTTCCTTAGCGAATACTAGCGCCATCCTCAGACACTGAAGTCAGTCGGAGATATAGATTCGATACAAGACCCATAGGGATCATAATCGGGATATCCTCCGTCCAGCCCCGACCCGAGCCACTCCAATCCCGGGAACCTTACCTGAGCTACTAAAATCTTGGAAATCGACTAGCCTTACTTGTTTCATTGATGGGGCTCCATCCCTCTATCCTTCCCTCAGCTAGGTATGGTAAGGACAACCTTGAATCGGAGTTTTCATGCTCATACCAACCTTCATTCAATACGGGTAGGGTGAGAATTAGAAGGGTAGATAACCCCTAAGATAAAGCAGTCAACATCCACCCTAATTCTATCTTATTCCGGGTGGGAAAAAGCTGGAGAAGAGAGTTAGCTTTCTGCTGAGTGAGCCCGAACAGGAGGCACACCAAGTTTAGCTGGCCCAATGGCACAGACACCTACTAGGATGAGGCATAGCGGGAATTGAACCCACATCTCGTTGAGCTGCTCCAGCAAGCACCCCTTTCGGAAGCTCAATTTGTAGGACCGGGGATCGCAGGCGTCCAGGCGTTTTGAGCTCTCTAAAAACTCTAACTTGAGTAAGTGCCAGCCAGGAAAAAGGGTTAGCCTGAAGTGGTGGTGGTATCGTATTATCTTATAATAAGTAAGAAGAGCACGCCTGCTTTTAGCTCGTAGTTTCACTCTTGCTTTTGCCTTACCTTATAAAAGTAATAGTAAAGGGCGTGACTATACCGCTTAGTTCAAAAAAAGGCCTCTTTGATTCAATTCATGAATTAGCCTACTATGAGTCTACTGCATTTTTCAATATATATTTATAATCAATTGGATTATTATAATAAAGTAAAGGGGCTTCGGAGATAGAAGGAGTTTGAACAGTCATTTCAATCTTTTTCTTCCAATTGCGAAAACGCTCGGCTGTCAAGTGTTCTTGCCTCTATCTTTTAACAGGCGTAGCGCTTCCTTCAAGATAGCCGAATCCTCTGGGGAATTCTGGTTTTGAGTAAGATCGGCCAGAATGTCCCCTCCCGATTGATCCCAAGCGATCCAGGACGTCCCGAACCGCCAAAATAGATACACCGCCTCCCTTTCTACCGCGAGTCCGTTCGTTGAGCAGCCGCTTCAACAGATCGCGGACTAGAATGCGCAGACCATAATATATGCTTGTATGAGGCCCCAGGGTCGCTTGGGAGCACCTTGTTTTGCTGCTGAGTGCTGAGGATCATACATAACGAAGGCGCAGCCTTTTTCTCAGCGGGTCTAGACTGAGCTTGCGCTGGGTTTTTCGGTTGCGATTTAGTAGGAGGGTTTTTTAGTGGGTTGGGAGAACGGCCCCCTGGATGGCTTGTTCGGGCGCTCTGTCGAAGTCCAATTATCAAAGACACCGGGTGAGTGTTGAGGGGAACGAAAGGACGTTCTCGTCTCCAATGACGTTGATTGCGTGGTCGTACAATTCCTTACTTCTTGCTCATACTCTTGCTCTTGATCGAAGTAGGTCTTCTCCACTCTCAAACCAGAAATAAACCTTCCTTCAAACGAAAACCAAGATCGTAGACTTTTCATTAGGTTTCATCTTTAATCAAATGTCTTAAATCCGTGTTTTCTCAATCAATAGGACGGCTGCTAACAGGTAAGCTGTTCTTATACACCTAGGGTGGACTTCTATGGTTCACATTGCTCACAGCCGGACTTACTAGACTCAATAGTACCTAACGGAAACGATCAATCCCGTTGCCACTGCTATGGTGGTCCAAGAAGGCCGGGTCACGCAGGAAATTCGATAGGACTCAACCTCCTTATGAAGAAGGGCCCTAAACTTTCGTTCCCCGAAAATGAAAGACTTTTTTCTCGTTCGGATTCATAGGAATCAAGTTTTCGAAAACTATTTTTTTTAAGGTGAAAACAAGCTCCAGAGAGTGTAAAAGTTTGAATTGAAAACAAGGTTCCCTGCAACAAAAGAGCGAACAGAAGTAAGCTAATAAACGCATCGAAACAGGCGCTAAGCTCGAAGAAAAAGAAGAACCTCCTGTTGATGTTTCTAGACAGCAAACCTGTAGAAAAGATAGAATTAGATGATCTATCTTTTTTTTTATAAGGCCGGACTAAAGCAACCACCCTATTTTTTTACTAATAATAAAAGGGCTTGGGCTCGAAAGCAACAAGCAAGGTTCGGACACGAAGCGCGAAACTTTAGTTCTAAATAAGGGGCGTTAACGCGAAGACCCTTTCATTGACGATGCGTTCTGTCGTCAGCAAGCGGTGGCCGACAAGGCCCTTTTCCCTAAATATCTTGGGAAGCGAAGAGGACAGGTTTGTTGGAAAGTCCTTCGGTAAGATTCTCCCGAAGGTAAGCATTTACCCAAAGCACTTATATGATTACTTTCTAAATGATACGTGTTTTTTTTAGGGAGTTTAATTGAACGTCTTATTCTTATGAGTGAGTGGCCTATGTGAATATGAGCCAGGAGCAAGGATTCCGGAAAGTGAAATTCGATATTGCAAGTGCAAGTCGGCGTTCCTGATATGAAAGTGAAAGCTGGCCCTAAGCAGGATCCAAAGCAGCATTAAAAGAAAGGGCAAGTCCAGTTCCAATCTGGATATAAAAAGTTCAATCGTCGAAAGTGATATCTCTTTGAATCCGGTCTTCTTTTCTCTTTTGAGTCAGGTTCTTAAGACAGGAAATTTTGTTTTATGAATCTTTCTCTTTCGGCCTATTAAGTAAGTGAGTTCGAGATCGAAAGCTGAGAGAGACTAGACTTTTATTAACAGTAGGTGCGCCTTCAGTTGAAGAGAGCTTTTCACAAGCAGTGGTTATGAACTCTTTCTTTTTCCGGTTCAGAAGAGATAATTCTTTCAGTTGCACTAGTGGATTGAAGAACCTTTTTTTTAGTGCCAACAAAGGATGTGTTGTTGGTTAATAAAAACACGAGTTTCGATAGGCTGGAAGACTTATACTATTACTATAAGTAGGACAAAGGCCTTAAAAGATAAATGAAAGGCTTTAGCATTTTTCCACTTATCCAATAAATATCTTTCTTGGCATTTTTTTTTTAGAGAGAGAGAGCTATGCTTAGCTTAGGTAAGTTCCTTAAGTCAACGTCTTTGGTAAGTAAGTAGTCCCGTATTCAATTCATAAAACATTCATATATGGCACTTGAGGAGGTCAATGTGTTGGAAGCTACTGCTAAGGTACTCCCCCTCATCTATAAAGGATAGGCAATTGAGAGAGAATAGGGGGCCCCGGTTTTTATTGAATATCCTTTCCTGTGCTTGTCTTGTATTGAAGTATACCGAAGATATGAAGAAAAGTAGATAAGAGAAGAGGAGGGATTGCTTTTTTTTATTAGTGAGGGCAAGCAGCTTTAATTTTATTCAATATAATTAAATGAATGGTAGGGCTTTCAAAATAGTAGGCAGTTCGTATGTTTCTATGACCCCCAGAAGAAGAAGTAGGAGGATAGGCAGAGCAAGTTTAAGTCTACCCGAGCGCGCTTCTTCATTCATCCATTTAGGCCCGACTAGGAACACGCGGCGGAACCCGGCTCGGGAAAAGCTTCTTACTAGTAAAGGCTAATCACAGTAAGAAAGTCCAATCTCTTAAATAGAGCTTAGTCTTTCCATAGTAGTATACTAGTAGAAGGCGTAGGTTATGATGCAATAAAGTAAGAACACCTTTATATATCAAAGAAATGGTGCTCAATGAAACGATCCAGATTCCACACTATGCTTTGGGCTGGGGAGAGAGCTGCTCTGCGAAGAGTTAAGTCTTCTTATGGAAGAACCATAGACGAAAGAGAATATCAAGGGCCTTTAAAAAAGAGCGAGGGAGTGATGGACAACCTTAGTCTATATGTTGCTCGTAAGCCGCCAAGTACCAGTCTCACAAAAGTACTGGCGCAAAAGGATTGGTCCTTCACTTGCTGATCGTTCGCGAGTTGAACTCGCCCTCTTGCCACGCCTTTAACTCACTGGAGTAAGACTCAATCACTCTTTTTGTTTGGAGGATCATTCGTTCTTCACTCTCTTGCCCGCATAGAGCGCAGCAACCAAAGTGCATATTATCATATAGAAACAAGCGAAGCGTAGCGATTCGTACTACCGGAAAAGTTTCGCTAACCGGTAGGCAAGAGAGTCCCGCCGATAGGCGCAAGCAAGCGTAGCAAATCACATAGATCAGCCCCTACCTGACAGCGCACGGATAGATAGGGCGGGCGAAGAGGATGGATGTCTGAGCGGTTGAAAGAGTCGGTCTTGAAAACCGAAGTATTTATAGGAATACCGGGGGTTCGAATCCCTCTCCATCCGCGAGGTTATAAGTTATCTCTTGCGTTATCTTCTGCTCTCTTTGTATAGGTTGGGCAAGGGCCGGATGGATTACCTTTAGGAGCTAAGTAGAATATCTTGGTAGTCTTGTGAGTGGTTGAGAAACTGCGATTGCAGTTTTATTTAGGTGGATACTTCCACTAGTTGGGACCCTAATTGAACCCTTTTTGTGTATCTTTCTTTCTCTCATGCTTTCCGTTGGTAAACAACCAACCACAACTCACTATACTCCAATTCTTAACTACTCCTACAGGCTTTACGGAGTTAAGCTGTCTGGAGGGAATCATTTTATATCAATCAAGAATGCCTCAACTGGATCAATTTACTTATTTCACACAATTCTTCTGGTCGGTAAGGAGATTTTGTCTTCCTTCTCATATAGAAGGCAGAATTTCTTTTTTTTATGTAAGAACGAAATGGCTCCAACGATTGATGTTTTTCTGCAGGTGTCTACTATTCTTTTTCTTTCTAGTGCGCGGATGGGTGCTTTTTCGCCATAGTTTCGAACTTCTTTTTTGTGTTCTTCCTCAGCAAAATGGGAGGATTCAACTCCCTTACGAAGAGTTCCCGCAAGACTGACTCTGGTACGACCTCGAAGCGCGGGAGGCTGCGGCCAGAGCGGAAGCCCTACGACTGTCTTAGGAAGCTGAGTTAGCGCGAATCGAAAAAGAGGTCCCAAAAATCTGCGAGGAAAAATTGCGCCTTCAGGAGAGTATGATTGATCAAACGATCAATCTGCTTACGAAGAAGGGGGTACGACTAAGTTATCCAAGGGTAGTCCGAACAGCGGTCGAATATGTCGTAGATAGGCATATGGAAACGAAGGAGATCGACATTTACGATAGTATAACCGAAATGCGGAAACTTCGGAAATACTTGGGAAATGATAAATATGCATTTTGGCGGGACATCCTCAATGAACTTACCGAATTAGATAGTACAATACAAATTGATCTTTTCGTTCATGACTGATGTCGGCGGAGTTTCCCTTTCTTCGGATGCCCACTCCTTAGTTTAGGGAGTGGATCGCGTCGGCGCCCCTAGTGCCGGAAAGCCAACTCCTAGGGGAAAGCGCACTTCCGGAACCATTGCTCCCTCAAGAGCAGCCTCCTGAACCGTTCTTTCGCTCTGTTTCCCCCCAAATCCTGGAATGTATTTCCAGCATGAAGAGTATCGCGTATGAGGGGGTCGCTAACTATCTTAACCAATATCGAGATGATATTATTAAAGACTTCCCGAAAGCGAGGGACTTTATAGAAACACGAGCTTTTCTCCATTCGATTGTGGAGGAGCTGCTCGAGGAAGCAGGTTTTGAAGATGGCTTAAACCTTGGCCGTCTTCGCGCGGTAAAAAAGAACTTAGTGACTAGCTTGGAGCTAGTAGATCGTTATTCATCAAACGATATCCACGCGGCTCTCGTTTCGCTTCTCAGGGATTTTCGCTAAGTGGTTTTTGCGCTAACGTTCTTGTACGTTTTCTTTTTTTTTCAATTGTGAAATGCCCAAAAACAAGGAACGAGGGGAACGAATCGACAAAGACAGAAAATCGTGAATAAAAAAGCGTGACGAGAATTCGAAACTCTCATGTTTCCACTCCATTTTCATTACGAAGATGTTTCACGTCAAGATCCGTTGCTCAAACTGAATCACGCCAACGTTATGGAAGTTCCTGGATTGTTTGAAATAAGAGTAGTACCAAAGGCAGCACCTTCAGATTTAATAATAAAAAATGGAAAATTGGCTATGGAGATTCCGTGCGGTCAGAAATTCATACAGAAACAAAGGGGTTCGACAGGAAAGTCCTTTCGATCCAATCCATTCTTGGGGTCAAATAAAGAAAAAGGATATGTAAATGACCTAGCACGACAAAGCACTCTCCGAGGGCATGGAATGTCTAATTTTTCGGTAAGAATCTCGACAGTAATGTCTATCTTAGATTCTCTGGTCGAAATACGGGAAAACTCCATTAAATTCTCGATGGAAACGGAGTTTTGCGAATTCTCCCCAGAACTGGAAGATCATTTCGAGATCTTCGAACATATTCGAGGGTTCAATGTGACTATTGTCACTTCGGCCAACACACAAGATGAGACTATACTACCGTGGAGCGGCTTTTTGCAAAAAGATGAGGGGGAAACTCAGTAAGATGTCGGAAAAGCAAAATATACGAGATCACAAACGTAGATTGCTCGCAGCTCAATATGAAAATTGAGACCTTTATCAATTTGTAAAGATCCCGGTCTTCCTAGTAATATGCGGGACAAACATCGTTTTGTCCAAGTTGCCAAGAAAGAGTTCCTTTGCACGAGTAAGAAACCGATGTCTTTTCACGGGTCGTCCTCGTTCCGTATATGAGTTCTTTCTTTCGAATTTATCGTATCCTTTTTCGTGGATTAGCATCTCGATTTGATGGGCATAAAGAAATCGTCTTGGTAGCAAGCACCAAACTAATAGAAAAAGAGTGAGCTCTACAGCTGGTCCACAAACAAGGTAAGTAGGTCCATTACCGGCCGGCTCCGTGACCGAAAAGACCTAACGGAGTAATCCCTTATCTCGGATCGGAGATGCTAACGGGGCGGGAATCGAAGTGGGGGACCTCTCTACCGCCTGTGTCTATCTCCTGTCAAGTATGCTCTCCAGACATAGACTACGTACAGGGTAGTACTATTTTCAATATAGAATCTCGCCGCGTGAACATAACATTAAGTTACGAATGTCACTCCCGAAAGATCGACCACTATTCTCAATATAGTAAGGCGGGGAACTTTGATTCATTGGAGCGCCGGAGTGCGGATGTTGTTCCCATCATTGAAGTAAGAGTGTGGGACTGAGCCTTCCGAAAGAAAAAAAAAGTGCTGAGTTTCGTTGGAAAAACCAACGCAAATCTAAAATTTACTTTATAAAACCTACTTCTAAGGATAGATAGAAAAGGTTGGAAAGAGTGACTTTATTCAATTCTCTCCCTGCGCACGGCGGCCCAGAACAAAGCCCACCCCTCTTTTCCCCCCTTGCATGAAAAACCCAAGGCCTTTTTTTTTGAGAAGGAAGAGGTGATTTCGAGAATAAACCAACAGAAAAATCTGTAGCCCAGGTGACTTACAGCCTTCCTCTCACCCGAATTAAATGAATAAAATCAATAAGCTTTTTTATTGATTCAGGGCGCAGCAAAGCAAAATGATCAGTCCGGGAGTGCTGGAGAGAAGAGAAAGCGGTAAAAACCTCTCTGATTCGGTCACCGAGCAGTCGGACGACTCTTAAGTAACCCAGGATGACTCCTTCGACGCTTTTTTTCGCTGTATACTCTCAACAAGCACCGGACAAGAAAACGTAAGCGTTAGCGCAACGTTGCTTGTTCGAAAGCCGTTGCGCTAACGCTTACGTTTTCTTGCAGGAAGAAAGGGCACCACTTATATATAATAAGAAGAATCTATAGTAGGGCCCCAGAAGGCTACAATACAAAGGTGAGGGAACAAGAGTTGTCACGATAGAAAAGAGAAATGACTCTAAGGAACCAACGATTCTCTCTTCTTAAACAACCTATATATTCAACACTTAATGAGCATTTGATAGCTTATCCAACCCCGAGCAATCTTAGTTATTGGTGGGGGTTCGGTTCGTTAGCTGGTATTTGTTTAGCCATTCAGATAGTGACTGGCGTTTTTTTAGCTATGCATTATACACCTCATGTGGATTTAGCTTTCAACAGCGTAGAACACATTATGAGAGATGTTGAAGGGGGCTGGTTGCTCCGTTATATGCATGCTAATGGGGCAAGTATGTTTCTCATTGTGGTTCACCTTCATATTTTTCGTGCTCTATATTATGGGAGTTATAGCAGTCCTAGGGA